AATTTTATCTATTGGAAAAATAATAAATATTGGTTTAATTAGTTAGTTAACTGATTTTCTATTGATTTTTTTATTAATAAGTTTTTCTTAAAAAAAAATTTTATAATTATATTTATTATTATTATTATTATAAAAATTATTAAGAATGGTTTAGTTATATATTTATTAGAAAGTTTTTTTCTTATTTTTAATAATTTATTATTAGTCTTTAATTTAATATTAATAATTTAATTATATTATATATATATATATATATTTAAATATTTAACTTATTATAAAATAAATAATATATTAAATTTTTTTTATATTAATATTATTTTTAATAATATTTTATTTTTCAAATTGAATTATAATTGATTTAAATTTTATATTAATTTTCAAATTTAATGTTAGAAAAAGAGATTTAATATCTTAGATTTTTTTTTAAAATTAAAATAAAATTAAATTAAAAACTTCCATTAATTTTTTAGAAATTTTATATTAAAATATTTTAATGATATTTATTTATCAATTAAGTATTTAACTAAAAATTAATCATATATAAATTTTTTTATATATATATATAAATATTTAATTAATTATATATATATATATATACGTATAAAATTTTATATTAAAAATAATTGAAATTTTTTTAGTAAATTTTAAATTAAATTTTATTATTAAATGTTATAAAATTTTTGATTTTATAGTAAAAAAAATAGAATAATTTAAAAAAAAAAAAAAAAAAATTATATGTGAAAAATTTTTCCAATAGATAAAATTTTATGATTTGAATAATTTATTTTAAATTTATTTTACATGCAAATTTTAGTGTTAATTTTTTATTATTTTAATAATAATAATAATTTTTGCAGTAATTAAAATTAAAAATTTAAGAAATTAAGATTTAGTAATATTTAAATTAATAACAAATTTTGTGCCAGCAGTTGCGGTTATACAAAAATTATAATAAATTTAATTAGTTAATATTAAATAAATTTAAAATTTTATTTTAAATATTAAATTATTAAGTGAAATTTTAATTTAATTAAAAATAATTTATTATTTATGATTTAATAAATTTAAAATATAAACTAGGATTAGATACCCTATTATTGTAAATTTAAATATAATAATACTAAAATATTAGATAATTAATTATTGAAACTTAAATAATTTGGCGGTATTTTAGTTCATTTAGAGGAATCTGTTTATTAATTGATAATCCACGAATAAATTTACTTAATTTAATATTTTGTATATCGTTGTTATAAAATTATTTTTAAATAAAAATAATATTTAAAAATTTATATAAAAATATAATTCAGATCAAGATGCAGATTATAATTAAGTATATAATGGATTACAATAAATTTATTTAAATGAATATTATTTTGTAATAAGTATTTGAAGGTGGATTTAAATGTAATTTTAATTAATTTATTAAAATGATTAAAAATTAAAATATGTACATATTGCCCGTCGCTTTCATTTAGAAATTGGAATAAGTCGTAACAAAGTAGAGGTACTGGAAAGTGTTTCTAGAAAGATAATTTATAGCTTATTAAAGTATTTCATTTACATTGAAAAGAAATTATTAAATTAATTAAATTAATTGGGGAAAATTTAATTAATTGATAATTTAATAAAAAAATTTTTAAAAATATATTTTAATGGGGGTTAAAGTATATATAATAGAAAAAATTTTTGATTTTATAGTAAATTAGTATTGTAAAAGAATATTGAAATATAAATGAAATATTAATTATTTTAAAAGTAATTTTAATTTATTGTATCTTGTGTATCAGAGTTTATTAATAATAATTTTTATATAAAAAAGTCTCGAATTTAAAAGAGATAATTAATTAAGAAAGTTGTTGTTTCATAAATATTTTTAATAATTAATTTGAAATGAAATGTTATTCGTTTTTAAATATATCTAGTTTTTTTAGAAATAAATTTAATTTAGAATTTTTTTTTTAGAAAAGTCTATTGATTGATTTTTCTAAAAAAAAATTTAATATTTTAGGGGATAATCTTTAAATTAAAATTTTATAATTAATTTTTTTTTTTATTAAAATTTTTAAAATTTATATTGTTTATAAATTATATTTTTTTGTAAAAAATTTTAATTTAAAATAAAATTTTAAATTTATTTAAATTTTTATAAAAAAATAAATTTTAAAAAAAAAAATTTAGATATAATGATAAAATTAGTATAATTTAATGTTAAAATTTAAAAAGTTTTAATGAATTTATAAAAATATTATTAATTGAAAATTAATAAAAAGGAATTCGGCAAACATTTATATTCACTTGTTTATCAAAAACATGTCTTTTAGTTAATAATTTAAAGTCGAATCTGCCCACTGATTTAAATAAAATTAAAGGGCTGCAGTATATTGACTGTACAAAGGTAGCATAATCATTAGTCTTTTAATTGAAGACTTGTAGTCTTTTAATTGAAGACTTGTATGAAGGATTTGATGAAATATAAACTGTCTCTTTTTTATAATTAAAATTTAATTTTTTAGTTAAAAAGCTAAAATAAATTTAAAAGACGAGAAGACCCTATAGAGTTTTATATTTTTTTATATTTAAAATTTTATGTTAAATTTAAAATGAAAATTAATTTAATTATTTTGTTGGGGTGATAAAAAAATTAAATAAACTTTTTTATTTTTAAACATTAATTAGTGAATTTATGATCCATAAATTATGATTAAAAGAGAAAATTACCTTAGGGATAACAGCGTAATTTTTTTTTTTAGCTCAAATAAGAAAAAAAGTTTGCGACCTCGATGTTGGATTAAGATAAAATTTGAATGTAGAAGTTTGAAATTTTGATCTGTTCGATCATTAAAATCTTACATGATCTGAGTTCAAACCGGTGTAAGCCAGGTTGGTTTCTATCTTTAGAGAATTAAAATATTTTAGTACGAAAGGATCAAATATTTAAAATAATTTTTAAATTAGTGAATTTTATTAATTTTATATAAATTTTAAATGAATTACTATTTTGACAGAAAAAATGTAATGATTTTAGAATTCATAAATGTATGTATTTATAATACATATAAGTAGTAAATGATATTAATAGATTATTTAAATATTTTAATTGGTGGGTTAATTTTAATTATTGGGGTATTAATTGGGGTAGCTTTTTTGACTTTATTAGAGCGAAAAATTTTGGGTTATATTCAAATTCGTAAAGGTCCTAATAAAGTTGGTTATATAGGTTTATTACAACCTTTTTCTGATGCTATTAAATTATTTTCAAAAGAACAAATATATTTAAGATATTCAAATTATGTAACTTATTATTTTTCTCCTATTCTTAGTTTTATTTTATCTTTATTAGTTTGAATATTAATACCTTATTATTTTAATATAATTAGTTTTAATTTAGGGATTTTATTTTTTCTTTGTTGTACTAGATTAGGGGTATATACTATTATAATTGCGGGATGATCTTCAAATTCAAATTATTCTTTATTAGGGGGATTGCGAGCAGTAGCACAAACTATTTCTTATGAAGTTAGATTAAGATTAATTTTATTATCTAGAATTTTAATAATTATAGATTTTAATTTATTAATATTAAATTATTATCAGTCTTTAATTTGATTTTTGTTTTTAATATTTCCTTTAAGATTATGTTGAATATCATCTATATTAGCTGAAACAAATCGTACTCCTTTTGATTTTGCTGAAGGGGAGAGAGAATTAGTATCTGGGTTTAATATTGAATATAGAAGAGGGGGATTTGCATTGATTTTTTTAGCTGAATATTCAAGAATTTTATTTATAAGTTTAATATTTAGATTAATTTATTTAGGGGGTTATAATTTAAATTTATTATTTTATTTAAAAATAGTTTTTATTTCTTTTTTATTTATTTGAGTTCGTGGAACATTGCCTCGGTATCGTTATGATAAATTAATATATTTATCTTGAAAAATTTATTTGCCTATTTCTTTAAATTATTTAATTTTATTTATTGGTTTAAAGATTTTATTAATTTAAGTGATATAATATTAGTATAAATTAATAGAATAAAATTCTTTCTTAAGTTTTCAAAACAAATGCTTATTACAAGCTCATTAATTATATGTTAAAAATTAATTTATCTCATATTTTATTGATTAATGGGTTAATAAAGAAATATGAAAAATATAAAATTGTTAATAATTGTCCTGTAATAATGTAAGGATCTTCCACAGGACGAGCTCCGATTCAGGTTAATAAAATTACTGTGCAAATTATTGATCAGAATAAAATTTGATTTAAAGGATAAAATTGAATTCCTTGGATTTTTTTGTTAAATGAAAATGGTAAAATAATTAAAATTAAAATAGATATGATTAAGGCAATAACTCCTCCTAATTTATTGGGAATTGATCGTAAAATAGCATAAGCAAATAAAAAATATCATTCAGGTTGAATATGTACAGGGGTAACTAAGGGATTGGCAGGAATAAAATTATCAGGATCTCCCATTAAATAAGGGTTAGTTAAAGTTAATATTAATAAAAAAAATATTAAAATAATAATTCCAATTAGATCTTTAAAAGTGAAAAATGGGTGAAAAGGGATTTTATCTAAATTACTATTAATACCTAAAGGGTTATTAGAACCTGTTTGATGTAAGAATAATAAATGAATTATTGTTAATGCTAAGATAATAAAGGGAAATAGAAAATGAAATGAGTAAAATCGAGTTAAAGTAGCATTATCAACTGCAAATCCCCCTCAAATTCATTGAACTAGTATATTTCCTAAATATGGGATTGCTGAAAGTAAATTAGTAATTACTGTTGCTCCTCAAAATGATATTTGACCCCAAGGTAAAACATATCCTATGAAAGCTGTAGCTATTAAAAGAAATAAAATAATAATTCCTGTTATTCAAGTAAATTTAAAATTGAAAGATTCATAATAAATTCCTCGACCAATATGTAGGTAAATACAAATAAAAAAAAATGAGGCTCCATTAGCATGAAGAGTTCGAATTAATCAACCATAATTTACATTTCGGCAAATATAATTAACTCTATAAAATGCTAATTCAATATTAGCATTATAATATATAGTTAGAAATAATCCTGTAATAATTTGAATAATTAAACATAAAGCAAGTAAAGATCCAAAATTTCATCAAGATGAAATATTACTTGGGGAAGGTAGATCAATTAAGGAATTATTGATAATTTTGATAATGGGATGAGTTTTTCGTAAAGGTTTGAATATATTTATCATTAGTTTTAATAATTAGATCGTAAAGGACCGTAAAAAATATTAGTAATTTTAACAATAGCTAATAAAGCAATAAATAAATATATAATTATCAATAATATTATTATATAATTTTGTTCATTATATAATTTTGTTAAATTAATATTATTTTCATTATTTATAAATAAAAAATATCTAAATAAATTGTTTATTTCATTAGAATTAATATATAAATTTAATCAATTTAAATTTTTTATATTAATTATTCTTGTTATTAAAATTAAAAGAAATGAAAAAATAATTAAAAATTTATTTTTTATGGAAATATTAAATAATTCATTGGAGGCAATTCTTGATACGTAAATAAATAAAACTAGTAATCCTCCTAAAAAAATTAAAAATAAAATATAAGAAAATCAATAAGTGTTAATAATAATTCCTGAAATTAAGCAAGTTAATAATGTTTGTATTAGGATTATTAATCCTATAGATAAGGGATGTTTTAAGTATAATATAAAAAATGAATTAGTAATTATTAATAAAGATAAAAATATTTTAATATCAAAGAATAGTTTAAAAAAATAATAATTTTGGAGATTATAGATAAAGATATTTCTTTTTCTTTGAAGTTTTTAAATAAATTAATATTTTTGATTTACAAGACCAATGTTTTATTTTAAACTATAAAAACTATTAATGTTAAATATATGAATTGTTATTTTTATTATATTTTTAATTGGCAATATTATTTTTGTTTCTAAGCATAAACATTTAATTATTATATTATTGAGATTAGAGTTTATTGTATTAAGAATTTATTTTTTATTATTATTATATTTAAGATATATTGAATTTGATATATTTATATTAATAGTTTTTTTAGTTTTTTCAGTTTGTGAGGGAGCTTTAGGAATTTCTATTTTAGTTTCAATAATTCGTACTCATGGAAATGATTATTTTCAAAGATTTAATTTATTATAAATTATATATATATATATATATATCTATATGAATTAATATTAAAATATTAAATAAAATGATAAAATTTTTTTTTATAATTATATTTATTATTCCTTTATGTTTAAATCACATGTTATTTTGAATGGTTCAAATATCTTTATTTATATTAATATTTTTATTTATAAATTTAAGTTTAAATATTATAAATTATTGTAATTTAAGATATATATTAGGTTGTGATATAATTTCTTTTGGTTTAATTATACTTAGAATTTGAATTTGTTCTTTAATAATTATGGCAAGAGAAAAATTATATAAGTATAATTTTTATATTTGTTTATTTTTATTTAATATTATTTTTTTAATAATAATATTATATATAACTTTTTCTACGATAAATTTATTTATATTTTATTTATTTTTTGAGGGGAGATTAATTCCTACTTTAATATTAATTATTGGGTGGGGGTATCAACCAGAACGTATTCAAGCAGGTTTATATTTATTATTTTATACTTTATTTGTTTCTTTACCTTTATTATTAGGTATTTTTTATATTTTTAATGATATAAATTGTATAATAATTTATTTTTTAAAATTTTATAATTATAATTTATATTTATTGTATTTTACTATGTTAATAGCTTTTTTAGTTAAAATACCTATATATTTTGTTCATTTATGATTGCCCAAAGCTCATGTAGAAGCTCCTGTTTCTGGTTCAATAATTTTAGCTGGTATTATACTAAAATTAGGGGGTTATGGTCTATTACGAATTATAATTTTATTTCAAAGAATTTCTTTAAAGTTAAATTATACTTTAATTGTTATTAGAATAATAGGAGGTTTTTTTATTAGTCTTAAATGTTTATGTCAAGTAGATATAAAATCTTTAATTGCCTATTCTTCTGTTGCTCATATGGGATTAGTTATTGGTGGAATTATGACTATAAATAATTGAGGATTTATAGGTTCTTATGTATTAATAATTGGTCACGGATTATGTTCTTCAGGTTTATTTTGTTTGGCTAATATTAATTATGAGCGATTATATAGACGAAGATTATTATTAAATAAAGGTATAATAAATTTTATACCTTCTTTAAGATTATGATGATTTTTATTATTATCAGCTGCGATAGCAGCTCCTCCTTCTTTAAATTTAGTAGGAGAAATTAGATTAATTAATAGATTAATTAGATGATCTTGGTTAACAATAATTATATTAATATTAATTTCTTTTTTTAGAGCTGTTTATAGTTTATATTTATATTCTTATACTCAGCATGGTAAATATAATATGGGAATATATAGAATTTATTCTGGTTTAAGTCGAGAGTATTTATTATTAATATTACATTGATTACCTTTAAATTTATTAATTTTAAAAATTGATTGTTTTATAATTTGATTTTAAGTTAAGTTAATTTAAATAATTTATAGTAAAATATTGATTTGTGGAATCAAAAATATGAAATAATTAATTCATTTTAAATTATTAATAAAAGATTTTCTATTTGTTTTGTAAGTTTTTTTTTTATTTTTTTGGGGGGGTTAATAAATTTTTTTTTATCTATTTATTTTATTATAAATAATATGGTTATTTTTATAGAGTGAGAATTATTTTCTTTTAATTCTATAAGAATTATTATGTCTATTTTATTAGATTGAATAACTTTAATATTTATAATATTTGTTTTTTTGATTTCTTCTTCTGTAATTTTTTATAGAAAAAGATATATACATTCAGAATTAAATTTAAATCGTTTTATTATTTTAGTTTTATTATTTATTTTATCTATAATTTTATTAATTATTAGTCCTAATATTGTTAGTATTTTATTAGGGTGAGATGGTTTAGGTTTAGTTTCTTATTGTTTAGTTATTTATTATCAAAATTTAAAATCTTATAATGCTGGGATATTAACAGCTTTATCAAATCGAATTGGAGATGTTTTTATTTTGATAGTTATTGCTTGAATAATAAATTATGGAAGTTGAAGATATATTTTTTATTTAAATTTCATAATTAATGATTATAGTATAAAAATTATTAGATTTATAATTATTATTGCTGCTATAACTAAAAGTGCACAAATTCCTTTTAGATCTTGATTACCAGCTGCGATAGCAGCTCCTACTCCTGTTTCTGCTTTAGTTCATTCTTCAACTTTAGTTACTGCAGGAGTTTATTTATTAATTCGTTTTAATAATTTGTTAATTGATACATTTTTTGTAAAGTTTTTATTATTATTATCTAGATTAACTATATTTATAGCTGGAATTGCTGCTAATTATGAGTTTGATTTAAAAAAAATTATTGCTTTATCTACTTTAAGACAATTAGGTTTAATAATAAGAATTTTAAGAATAGGATTACCTGATTTAGCTTTTTTTCATTTATTAACTCATGCTATATTTAAAGCTTTATTGTTTATATGTGCAGGGGTAATTATTCATATAATAAATGATAATCAAGATATTCGTTTAATAGGGGGAATAAGTTTAAATATTCCATTAACTTCATTATGTTTAAATATTTCTAATTTAGCTTTATGTGGTATTCCTTTTTTAGCTGGATTTTATTCTAAGGATTTAATTTTAGAAATAGTTATAATAAGAAATTTAAATATATTTATTTTTTTTTTTTATTATTTTTCTACCGGATTAACAATATTTTATACTATTCGTTTAATAATATATTTAATAGTAAATGATTATAATTTATTAACTATTTATAATTTATATGATGAAGATTATATTATATTAAAAAGAATGTTTATATTATTGTTTATGAGAATTGTTGTTGGTAGTTTATTAAGATGAATTATTTTTTCTTATCCTTATATAATTTATTTACCTATAAATTTAAAGTTAATAGTTTTTTATGTGATTTTTATTGGTTTATTAATAGGTTATTTTATTAGAAATATGGGAATTTATTCTTTAAATAAGTTTTTAATTAGTTATGATTTATCTTTATTTTTAAGTTTAATATGATTTATACCTAATTTATCTACTTATAGATTAAATTTTTTTATTTTAAATTATAGACAAAATTTAATTAAAAATATTGATATGGGATGAAGAGAAATTTATAGAGGTCAGGGAATTTTTTTTATTTTAAAAAAATATTCAATTTTCGTAAGATATTTACAATTAAATAATTTAAAAATTTATTTATTTAGATTTATTATTTGAATAATAATTTTATTATTGATGTTATTATTAGTTAATTATTTAAATAGCTCAATTAAGAGTTTAATATTGAAGATATTAAGGTGATTTTATAATCTTTAAATATTTATTTATAAAAAATAAATTTTTATTTTTACAGTGAAAATGTAATGTTTTAAATTAAACTATATAAATATATATATATATATATATATATATATTTATAAGAAATATTAATGAATTTAATCACTAATAATTAAGTTAGCAGCTTAATTTAAATATATTTCATATTTAATTGGAATTAAAATTCATTAATATCATTAACAGTGATATACCTCTTTTTGGTTTCAATTAATAAATATGGAGTAAATACTCTTTCTTTTAAGTCGAAATTAAATGCATAATTTGCTTCATATTTAAGATAAATTAATATTTAATTTTTTTTGATTGCAAATCAAATGTTTTAACAATAAACTATAATCCTTAATTAATTAATTTGTTCAATTTAATATATTTTGGTTTCATTCATGATATAGCCCAATTAATAGTATTATTATAAAAAATAATCTAGTTTTAGTTCAAATAATAATATTAACTATTTTAATTGTGTAAATTATAGGGAAAATTAGAGCAATTTCTACATCAAAAATTAAAAAAATTACAGTAATTAAAAAAAAATGAAGTGAAAAAGGATTGCGAGCAGATGATTTAGGGTCAAATCCACATTCAAATGGGGAACATTTTTCTCGATCTTTAAATGATTTTTTTGATAAGATAGAAGCTAATATTATTATTAAATTAGAAATAATGATGATAATTAATGTTATTATTGATATTAAAATAATTATTTATATTAAATAATTTTAAACTTTTTGATTGGAAGTCAAATATACTAAATATATTATATAAATAATTAATTACCTCATCAATAAATAGAAATATATAAGAAAAGTCATACTACATCTACAAAATGTCAATATCATGCTGCTGCTTCAAATCCAAAGTGATGATTACTTGAAAAATGATTATATAAATGTCGAATTAAACAAGTAATTAAAAAAGTAGTTCCAATAATTACATGAATTCCATGGAATCCTGTTGCTATAAAAAATGTTGATCCATAAATTCTATCTGAAATAGAAAATGGAGCTTCATAATATTCATATCCTTGAAGAATAGTAAAATAAATTCCTAATAAAATAGTAATTAATAATCTTTGTTTAGTTTGGGAAAAATTATTTTCTATAATAGCATGATGTGCTCATGTTACAGTAATACCTGAAGAAATTAGAATAATAGTATTTAATAAAGGAATTTGAAATGGGTTAAAGGGAATAATATTTGAAGGAGGTCATCTAGATCCAATTTCAATATTAGGGGAAAGACTACTATGAAAAAAAGCTCAAAAAAATGAAATAAAGAAGAAAATTTCAGAAATAATAAATAAAATTATTCCTCAACGTAAACCTTTTAAAACAAGAATTGTATGTTTACCTTGAAATATTCCTTCTCGACAAATATCTCGTCATCATTGATATATTGTTATAATTACAATTAAATATCCTAATATTAATAAATTTATATTAAAATTATGGAATCATTTTACTAATCCTGTTACTATAGTTATAGTTCCAATAGCTCCTGTTAAGGGTCAAGGACTATAGTCTACTAAATGATATGGATGATTATGATATTTTGACATTAATTTACTTCATTAGAATAAAGAGTTCTTAAAATAGCAATCACATATGATTGAATTACAGCAACAGCTGATTCTAAGGTTAATAATAAAATTTGTATAATAATTAAAATTATAACAAAATATATATTTATACTATTTCCTGTTCTTCTTAAAAGTGTTATTAATAAATGTCCTGCAATTATATTTGCTGTTAGTCGAATAGCTAATGTTCCTGGTCGAATAATATTACTAATTGTTTCAATAATTACTATAAAAGGTATAAGAATTCTAGGGGTTCCTTGAGGAATCATATGAATGAACATATGATTTGAATTATTAATTCATCCGTAAAATATAAATCTTAGTCATAAAGATAAAGTAATAGATAAAGAAATAGTTAAATGACTAGTTCTTGTAAAAATGTAAGGAAATAATCCTAAAAAATTATTAAATAGTACGAAAGAAAAAATTGAAATAAAAATAAATGTTGATCCATTAGATTTATTAGGTCCTATAAGATTTTTAAATTCTAGGTGTAATTTCTTAATAATTAAGTTTCAAATTATAAAATGACGATTGGGAATTAATCAAAATGAATAGGGGATAAATATAATTCCTAATAAAGTTCTTAATCAATTAAGAGGTATGTTAAGTAAATTAGTTGAGGGGTCAAAAATTGAAAATAAATTAGTTATCATTTTCAATTTAAAGAAGTTGTTTTATTTTTTTTATTATTGTTGTTATTATTAAAATTAAATTTATAAATTTTATTATTAAAAATATAATAATTTATAATGTTAAATAAAATAAAGATTATAATAAATATAAGAAATGAAATAATTCAATTAATTGGTATTATTTGAGGAATAAAAGAATATTATATTTAATAATAATTTAAATTTGACATATTTATGTTATAAATTAACTAATTCTTTAAATTATAAATATAAATCATTAGAAGTAGTTGTTAATTTACTATAAAATGGTTTAAGAGACCAATACTTACTTTCAGTCATCTAATGAAGAATAATTATTAATTCAGTTAATGAAATTTTTAATTGAAATTCTTTCAATTATAATTGGTATAAAACTATGATTAGCTCCGCAAATTTCAGAACATTGTCCATAATAAATTCCAGGTCGATTAATAAAAAAATTTGTTTGATTTAATCGACCTGGATTGGCATCTACTTTAACTCCTAAAGATGGAATAGTTCAAGAATGAATAACATCAGTTGCAGTTACTAGAATACGAATTTGATTATTTATAGGAAGAATAATTCGATTATCTACATCTAATAGTCGAAAGTTATTTTTTTTAAAATTTTGAATTATATAAGAGTCAAATTCAATATTTGAAAAGTCTGAATATTCGTATCTTCAATATCATTGATGACCAATTGATTTTAAAGTAATTAAAGGATTATTTAATTCATCTAAAAGATATAATAAGCGAAGGGATGGAAGAGCAATAAAAATTAAAGTAATAGCTGGTAAAATTGTTCAAATTAATTCAATTATTTGTTCTTCTAATAAAAATCGATTAATATATTTATTAAAAAATAATCTTATTATTAAATATCTAACTAAAATAGTAATTATTATTAAAATAATTAATGTATGATCATGAAAAAAAATAATTTGTTCTATTAAAGGTGAAGCTCTATTTTGTAGATTAAAATTAGATCATGTTGCCATTTCTAAAAAAAGGATAAACCTTTATAGATGGGGTTTAAATCCATTACATATAGTCTGCCATATTAGAAAATACTTAAAATAGGTAATTCATTATATGAATGTTCTGAAGGAGGTAAATTTTGAGATCATTCAATGGAAGATACTATATTTAAAGAAAATAGAATAATTCGTTGATTAATTATTGATTCTCAAATAATTATTATTATTATTATTATTGATAGTAAAGAAATATAAGATCCAAAAGAAGAAATAATATTTCATGAAATGAATCTATCAGGATAATCAGAATATCGTCGTGGTATACCTGCTAATCCTAAAAAGTGTTGGGGAAAAAATGTTAAGTTTACTCCTAGGAATATAGTAATAAATTGAATATTTAATAGGTAAGAATTAAGAGTTAATCCTGTAAATAGAGGGTATCAGTGAATAAATCCTCTGAAAATTGCAAATACAGCTCCTATTGATAATACATAATGAAAATGAGCTACAACATAATAAGTATCATGGAGTGTAACATCAATAGAAGAATTAGCTAAAATTACTCCTGTTAATCCTCCTACTGTGAATAAAAATACAAATCCTAATCTTCATAATATAGATGGTCTATAATTAATTTGAGTTCCATGAAGAGTTGCTAATCAACTAAAAATTTTAATTCCTGTTGGTACTGCAATAATTATAGTAGCTGAGGTAAAATAAGCTCGTGTATCAATATCTATTCCTACTGTAAATATATGATGTGCTCAAACAATAAATCCTAATAATCCAATTGCTATTATGGCATAAATTATACCTAAACATCCAAAAGTTTCTTTTTTCCCTCTTTCTTGACAAATAATATGAGAAATTATCCCAAATCCTGGTAAAATTAGAATATAAACTTCTGGATGTCCAAAAAATCAAAATAAATGTTGATATAAAATAGGATCTCCTCCTCCAGCTGGGTCAAAAAATGATGTATTTAAATTACGATCAGTTAGAAGTATTGTAATAGCTCCTGCTAAAACAGGTAAAGATAGTAGTAATAATAATGCTGTAATTCCTACAGCTCAAACAAATAAAGGTATTTGATCAAATGATATATTTTTAATTCGTATATTAATAATAGTTGTAATAAAATTAATAGCTCCTAAAATAGATGAAATTCCTGCTAAATGAAGAGAAAAAATAGCTAAATCTACAGAAGGTCCTTGATGGGCAATATTTGAAGATAGAGGAGGATAAACAGTTCATCCAGTTCCGGCCCCATTTTCTACAATTCTTCTTGAAATTAAAAGTAATAATGAAGGAGGTAATATTCAAAATCTTATATTATTTATTCGTGGAAAGGCTATATCAGGGGCTCCTAATATTAGGGGAACTAATCAGTTTCCGAATCCCCCAATTATAATAGGTATAACTATAAAAAAAATTATAATAAAAGCATGAGCTGTAACAATAGTATTATAGATTTGATCATCTCCGATTAAAGATCCAGGATTACCTAATTCTGTTCGAATTAATAAACTTAGTGATGTTCCTAATATTCCTGCTCAAATTCCAAAAATAAAATATAAAGTTCCAATATCTTTATGATTAGTGGAAAAAAATCATTTTCGCTAAATAAAATGGCTGAAATAAAATGGCTGAAATTTAAGCGATAAATTGTAAATTTATTTATGGGAATATTTCTCTTTTATTATTAGTCTTATATTCAAAAATGATTTAAAATTGCAAATTTTAAGGGGTAAGAAAATTACTAAGGCTTAAAGAATTTTCTTTATAAATAATTTTGAAGACTATTAGTTTTAATTTAACTTAAAACCTTATATAAAATATAAAGTTCTAAAAATTATTCCTATAATTGAAATAAATCTATTAAATAAAATAATAAAAAAAAAATTATTTTTAATATTAATTTTAAATCATTTTAATTTTATATAGTTGAATAAAATACAAGAATAAATAATACGAATATAAAAAAATAAAGTAATTAATCTTATCATTATGAAAATAAATGCAATAATATAAATTTTATTTATAATTATAAAATTAATAATTATTCATTTTGGAAAAAATCCTAGGAAAGGGGGTAATCCCCCTAATGAAAGAAAATTTATAAAAATTATAAATTTCATAAAAAAATTTATATTGTAAATAAATAATTGATTAATAAAATATATATTTAAAATGTAAAATATAATACATATAATTCTAATTAGAAATGAATATATGCTAAAATATAAAATTCATAAATTTTCTCTAATTAAGATTGATGATATTATTCATCCTAAATTATTAATAGATGAAAAAGATATTAATTTTCGTAAGGAAATTTGATTAATACCTCCAATAGCTCCAATAATTGTATTTAATATTATAATTAATATTAAAAAATTTTTATTAAAATAATATGATAATAAAATTATAGGGGTAATTTTTTGTCATGTTATTAAAATGAAACAATTTAATCAAGATATACCTTCAATAATATTGGGGAATCAAAAATGGAATGGGGCAGATCCTATTTTTGTTATTATTGAAGAATTTATTAAAATTGAGATTAAAATATTGATTTCAAAATTTTTTAATAAAATTAATTTTAATAAAATTGAAAATAAAAAATTGATTGAAGCAATAGATTGAATTAAGAAATATTTTAAAGAAGCTTCTGATATTAATAAATTATTAGAATTATTAATTAGGGGGATAAAGCTTAATAAATTAATTTCTAATCCAATTCAACATCCTATTCATGAATTTGAAGAAATTGAAATTATTGTGCTAAAAATTAAAATAAAAAAAAAAAATATTTTATTAGAATTTAATAAAATTATAATAAAAAATAATTTAAAAAAAATTTAAAAATTATAAATTTAAAATATAATATTATTAAATTATTTTTGCTAATAAATTATATATATATATATATATATATATATATTTTAGTGTAAGATGCACAATAATTTTTGATATTATTAGATATAGTTTAATTCTATAAAATATAATTTAATAAAGGTAAAAGAATTTACATGTTTTATTCTATCAGAATAGTCCTTTAATCAGGCACTTTATTTTTAAAAAAAAGAATTTCTTTATATTTGGGGTATGAACCCAAAAGCTTAACTTAGCTTATTTTTAA